GGTCCCGATATTCGAAGGTTCGAATCCTTCCGTCCCAGCGCCTATCCATTTTTTTATGCTCCATTATTCTGATAGAAAGAAGTAGGGGAGTGGATAGGAGTTAATCCATATTAATTTAAATATATGTGTCTGTTCGAATCTCATTAACAAATGATCAAGTTCCATAACATATTTCTATATGATATGGAGCCAATGTTTTTTCTTTGAATCTCATTTTATTTAGGTATTTCGTGTTTGGCTCTAATGAAAAATTGGAAATCTATGTAACGATTGAGGCAGGGGTGATTTATCCTATCCCTTTTATTCACTTTATGACAAGAGTCGATTAGTAAAATATTACTCAACCCCATGTTAAAGTTAAACAAAATACATACCATATAATCATATAAAATGAGGAAATGTTTAGCTTATATGGTATGTATCGTTCGACAATAATTTTTGGGTTTTTGTGAAAAAGATTTGTGATCCTTTAAATTATTTAAAAAGGAAATTATTTAAATTCAATATTAGAAAATTTCTATCACAGTGACAACTGTTCAGTCTATCTGATAGATACGAAAACCCCTCCCGATTTTTTTTTCGATTTTGATTTTCGTAATCAGGTGAAAAGAATGAAGATTCAAATCTTAACTTACATCATTTTTTTATACATCTCATGAAAAAAAATTGGATTTCTTTCTTCTTTTCTTTGATCTATTTATCGATTTTCAATTAAATCAGTGATGAGTCAATTAAAAAAGAAAGACTTATCTTCCTATGAAGATCAAACGTAATGCTTATTGTCCAATTTTCTTTAAATTAAAGAAAATTAAATAATGATGTCTAAATAGGAAACTTTTTCAATTTCAATTAGAAATATATTTAATAACTATTTTGAATCATTCCTTGTAAGTGGAATCTTTGGTACTCAAAAAATAGGAAATCGTTTAATCTATCCTATTGAGTCACTTGAAGATGCAGATTCAAAAAGCGAGTCGTTTATATATTTCTATTTCTTTCTATTATCTATAGATTCTTTATGTATGTTAAAGATGCTGTCTTGCTAAGACTTTTTCAGAAAAATCGTTCTATATATCTCTATATATCATATATATCTATATATCTCTATATATCATATATAGAAGAAGAAGTCTAGATTACGATGTCTATGGACAGATGAACCAATGACTATTCATGATTCCATAATTGAATCAATTCCATACCGGTTCCAAATTAGAGGAATATTATGGTAAAACTTCGTTTGAAACGATGTGGTAGAAAGCAACGTGCGACTTGAAGGACACGATCCGTTGTGGATTTTTACATCCACCATTTTCGATTTATCTAGGAATGAGGGTGCTCTTGGCTCGACATTGTTTGTTCTGTTACACTTGAACCCTTCGTTTTTTGTTGGGTTGAAAATAGTCCACGATGGAGCTCGAGTAGAAAGGATTAATTCATTTCTCGGGGGCAAGGATCTAGGGTTAATGCCAATTAATCAATTGGAACAACTTCGTAAATGTATCTTCCATATATAGAAATCGAAAGGATCCAATTCGAGCAAGTTTCCAATTCAAAAGCAAAACTTGTTGGAATTGATCAAACTTTTTTCGATTCAAAGTGTATCATGCGGGAATCAACTGTCCATAGGATTCTTTGCTAGAAAGAAATCAAAAAGGGTATGTTGCTGCCATTTTGAAAGGATTAAGAAGCACCGAAGTAATGTCTAAACCCACTGATTTAAAATAAGGATAAAGGATCTAAGAACAAGGAAACACCATTTTAATTGTCTCGATAGTCTCAATAACTGGATCAGACTAAAGAATCCAAATAGAATTTAAACGAGATAAACAAAAGGGAGTAAAGACCACTCAATAAATGAAATTGACTAAAGATTTTTCCTTTGAGCTATTTGAGAGTTATCCAACTTGAGTTATGAGTACGAATGGTTTCTTTTTCATTTTCAGTAAGAAAAAAAAGGACTGAAATCGTAGTCTAATTGATGGCCCATTTGTCATTTAATTTCTTAGAATTGCATACATAGACAAACCTTTGAATCAAATCATTTTTTCTCGAGCCGTACGAGGAGAAAACTTCCTATACGGTTCTAGGGGGGGTATTGTTCATCTATATCTATCCCAATGAGCCATCTATCAAATCGTTGCAACTGATGTTCGATCCCGAAGAGAAGGAAAAGATCTTAGAAAAGTGGGCTTTTATGATCCAATAAAGAATCAAACTTATTTAAATGTTCCTGTTATTCTATATTTCCTTGAAAAAGGTGCTCAACCCACAGGAACTGTTCAGAATCTTTTAAAGAAAGCAGAAGTTTTTAAGGAACTTCCGTCTAATCAAATGAAATTCAATTAAAGAAAAAAGAAATACCTAAGGGGGGGTAGCGACTTGTATATAACTTTGTATAATTTTTTTTTCTACTTGTTTTTTTGATTCCCCCCCTTTTTTTTTTCTGCTGTATTCGTATCTATTTATCATTGTTTACGTCGAATCCGATGGTCTAGAA